CCTTGGATTATTTACAAGTGGTATTCAAGCTCTTATTTTTGCAACTTTAGCCGCGGCTTATATAGGTGAATCCATGGAGGGTCACCATTGACTAGTTTTATAAATAGTCTTTTTTTTTAGTTTAACCTAAGGCAATGTGTGCGTGGCTAAAAAAAATTGACTTAGGCAATAGGCAATGAAAATATACAACTACACTATATAGGATCTAGAGTAATAGAAAAAAAGATTAAAATAACGATTACAGTATTTATATTAGAAAAAAAAGGAAAGAGATCTCAAAGATCTTTTTCCTAAAATTCCCGTTTGGTCTATTTATATCATAATCATACTTTCTCCTCAATGAATATTTGGTTTAGATTGGTCGTCGAATTCTAATATTAACTATTCGGAGTCATAATTTGACGAAGAAGTCTTGTGGTATTACGACGTGTTATTAAAAAAAGATGTTCTATAGAATGATTCCCCTTTTCAGTTGATTTTATTCAACGATTGACCAAACGAAAATATTAATAAATAATAAATTGTATGAACTTAGATCAATCAAATCAATTTCTATGTAATGATTCGGCCCAATCAATTTATCCAATCAATTTATCCATTGATTATCTTATCAATTTAGGTAAAGGGGAAGGCAAAGGATAATTTATAAAAAAGGGGATTCATAAAAGGTTCGTAGAGGGGAGGTCGAACTAGGTATATGGAATTGAATGGCTATGTTAGACCCATCCTTATCAAATCTGATTGAATTGAAGATGAAGGAAGAGCTGGTTTACATTGTGGAACAAAGTCATGTATATGTGATATTAGATATTGACTAGTTATATATGAGCTAAAGATATATCTAATTTGCCCTACTAATCGAATGTGAATGTACATGGGGATTCTTTAGAAGTCCTTCTGTCTCATCTGTGACTGTGAATTGAATGAATAAACGGATGAAGTCAATAAAAAAATCGAAGAATTCAAAGAGCGGTTCGGGACAAAGAAACGGAAAAACTAAAGTTGTATGGATTCACAAAGACTTTCTCGAGAGAAACTAAAAAAGAGATATCAAAGTAGTTTTGATGATTCAAGAATGTTATTACTTGAATTCAAAGTTCGTAGTTACTTCGACTGGATGAATCGTAGCAATGCAATAATTAAGTCATAGTTCATCGGTTGAATGTATCATTAACCATTTTTTTTTTGGTACGAGGAACTTATCATGAATCCACTGATTTCTGCCGCTTCCGTTATTGCTGCTGGATTGGCTGTAGGGCTTGCTTCTATTGGACCTGGAGTTGGTCAAGGTACTGCTGCGGGTCAAGCTGTAGAAGGTATCGCGAGACAGCCCGAGGCGGAGGGAAAAATAAGAGGTACTTTGTTGCTTAGTCTAGCTTTTATGGAAGCTTTAACAATTTATGGCCTGGTTGTAGCATTAGCACTTTTATTTGCTAATCCTTTTGTTTAATATTAGAAATATTAGAAATTTTATATGAAAAATTTTTATTTTTCATATTTTATTGCCGTGGACTTGTGCTTTGCTTTTTCGAATTATATAAAGATTTCATTCCTAGAATTACTTATTCGTTGAGAAAATAACCCACGGGAAGGGCTGATTTGCGGATGAGGAATTAGACCAACTCACTTTCATCCTTCCCGTTCGTGTTCGTAGGCCTTTTTTTAGTTTTTAATTTAAGCGGGGTTGCAACCAAGAAGATAATTCATGATTTCTAAATCGAATCCAGAATCTATTCGATTTAGAAAGTAGGAAACTAGAAAAAAATATATAATATATATAAAGGGCAAAGTAAAAAGAACTCTGTTCTATTTTTTAGTCTATCTATACGAGGAGATCATATGAAAAATGTAACCGATTCTTTCGTTTCTTTGGGCCACTGGCCATCCGCCGGGAGTTTCGGGTTTAATACCGATATTTTTGCAACAAATCTAATAAATCTAAGTGTAGTGCTTGGGGTCTTGATCTTTTTTGGAAAGGGAGTGTGTGCGAGTTGTTTATTTCAAGAATAGGCTGGATCCAACCAGATGTACTTTTTCTGTTATAACTAGGAAAGTAATACATAAGAAAGAAGGGTGCATGATCTCGCGAATTACTTCTGAATAAATTCAGAAATCATATGTAAGAACTATAGCATTTCGTAATTTATTGGAAAATACGCTTTGATTCTCTATGAACCAATAATGTGGGACCATTAACATGGTTAAAGCTAAACTGTTTGAAGTCCAGACGCAGCATGGTACTCTTTCTACCACTATGTTAATATATAGATGGTTTCAAAATAAATTCAATATTTTATCAATATAGAACACTCATATTGATAAAATGATTTGAACTACTTATTGGGGATTTTCTCCCCTTTTTTAGCCAATGCTGAATCGATGACCTATGTATTGTGTATAAAGTAAGAAAAACTTCTTGGATTAAAAAAAGTAAACAACTTTGCTGACAATTACATATTTTTTGTTTGGTCAGAAGAGTCCTCCGAATATTTTGGTCTTG